TGTATTAACGATCGGGAATCAGCGGGGTATTTGTGCAAATAGATATAATCCATATAATTGCGGAAACCACCAAAATAAAAAAGTTGACAATAATAACTATAAGTATACGAAAGAGAAAGAGCCGTATTTTTGTAGTTCCTATGATGCACTTGGAGCTTATCGGCAGAAACGAATCCATTTAGATAGTCCTTTTTGGCTCCGGTGGCGGCTAGATCACCGTATCATTGGCTCAAGAGAAGTTCCCATCGAAGTTCAATATGAATCTTTGGGTACTTATCATGAGATTTATGGGCACTATCTAATAGTGGGAAGTGTAAAAAAAGAAATCCGTTGTATATACATTCGAACCACTGTTGGTCATGTTTCTTTTTATCGAGAAATAGAAGAAGCCATACAGGGGTTTTGTCGGGCCTACTCATACACTATCTGAACTAAGAAATTCGATTAGATGATACCGGTGCCCGTGGGAAGACGGGTCTATCCAATTTCACTGGTATTACTGGTATTATCATAATTTCTGAATTTCTATGTGAATCAAGATTGAGGAAAGGAAGTTTTCGAATCACTGACTCAGGCCTATTGTCGAATCCTACTCAGCGGAATATGGAGGTACTTATGGCAGAACGGGCCGACCTGGTCTTTCACAATAAAGTTATAGATGGAACTGCTATGAAACGACTTATTAGCAGATTAATAGATCATTTCGGAATGGCATATACATCACATATCCTGGATCAAGTTAAGACTTTGGGTTTCCAGCAAGCCACTGCTACATCTATTTCATTAGGGATTGATGATCTTTTAACAATACCTTCTAAGGGATGGTTAGTCCAAGATGCTGAACAACAAAGTTTTCTTTTGGAGAAACACCATCATTATGGGAATGTACATGCGGTAGAAAAATTACGTCAATCCATTGAGATATGGTATGCCACAAGTGAATATTTGAGACAAGAAATGAATCCTAATTTTCGGATGACTGATCCCTCTAATCCAGTCCATCTAATGTCTTTTTCGGGAGCTCGAGGAAATGCATCTCAGGTACATCAATTAGTAGGTATGAGAGGATTAATGTCGGATCCCCAAGGACAAATGATTGATTTACCCATTCAAAGCAATTTACGCGAAGGACTTTCTTTGACAGAATATATAATTTCCTGCTACGGGGCTCGAAAAGGAGTCGTGGATACTGCTGTACGAACATCGGATGCTGGATATCTCACGCGTAGACTTGTTGAAGTAGTTCAACACATTATTGTACGTAGAACAGATTGTGGTACTATCCGAGCTATTTCCGTGAGTCCTCGAAACGGGGTGACAGAAAAAATTTTTGCCCAAACCCTAATTGGTCGTGTATTAGCAGACGATATATATATGGGGATACGATGCATTGCCGCTCGAAATCAAGATATTGGGATTGGACTTGCCAATCGATTCATAACCTTTCGAGCACAACCAATATATATTCGAACCCCTTTTACTTGCAGGAATACATTTTGGATCTGTCAATTATGTTATGGCAGAAGCCCCACTCACGGCGACCTGGTCGAGTTGGGGGAAGCCATAGGTATTATTGCGGGTCAATCAATTGGGGAACCGGGGACTCAACTAACATTAAGAACTTTTCATACGGGTGGAGTATTCACAGGCGGTACTGCCGAACATGTACGAGCTCCTTCTAATGGAAAAATAAAGTTCAATGAGCATTTGGTTCATCCCACACGTACCCGTCATGGACATCCTGCTTTTCTATGTTCTATAGACTTGTATGTAACTATTGAGAGTCGGGATATTATACATAGTGTGAATATTCCACCAAAAAGTTTGATTTTAGTTCAAAATGATCAATATGTAGAATCTGAACAAGTGATTGCCGAGATTCGTGCCGGAACGTCTACTTTTCATTTTAAAGAGAGGGTTCGAAAACATATTTATTCTGAATCAGAGGGAGAAATGCACTGGAGTACTGATGTCTACCACGCACCTGAATATACATATAGTAATGTTCATCTATTACCAAAAACAAGTCATTTATGGATATTAGCGGGGGGTCCGTGCAGATCCAGTATAGTGTCTTTTTCGCTTCACAAGGATCAAGATCAAATGAATGTTCATTCTTTTTCTGTCGACAAAAGATATAGCTCTGACCTCTCAATCACTAAGGATCGAGTAAGACATAAATTGTTGGATCCTTCTGGTACTCGTAAAAAAGATAGGGAAAGTCTTGATTATTCAAGACTTGATCGAATTATATCCAATGGTCATTGGAATTTCATATACCCTTCGATTCTCCAAGAGAATTCTGATTTCTTGGCGAAAAGACGAAGAAATAGATTTATCATCCCATTACAATACGATCAAGAACGAGAGAAAGAATTAATACCCTCTTTTGGTATTTCGATTGAAATACCCATAAATGGTATTTTACGTAGAAATAGTATTCTTGCTTATTTTGATGATCCACGATACAGAAGAAAGAGTTCGGGAATTACTAAATATGGGACCGCGGAGGTGGATTCAATAGTAAAAAAAGAAGATTTGATTGAGTATCGAGGAGCAAAAGAATTTAGTCCGAAATACCAAATGAAAGTGGATCGGTTTTTTTTTATTCCCGAAGAGGTGCATATCTTACCCGGATCTTCGTCTATAATGGTCCGGAACAATAGTATCATTGGAGTAGATACACAACTCGCTTTAAATACAAATACAAGAAGCCGAGTAGGTGGATTAGTCCGAGTGGAGAGAAAAAAAAAAAGTATTGAACTGAAAATCTTTTCTGGAGATATTCATTTTCCCGGAGAGACAGATAAGATATCTAGACACAGTGGCATTTTGATACCACCAGGAACGGAAAAAAAAAATTCTAAGGAATCAAAAACAAAATCGAAAAATGGGATCTATGTCCAACGGATCACACCTATCAAAAAAAAGTATTTTGTTTTGGTTCGACCCGTAGTCACATATGAAATAGCTGATGGGATAAATTTAGCAAAACTTTTCCCTCAAGATCTCTTGCAGGAAAAAGAAAATGTCCAGCTTAGAGTTGTCAATTATATCCTTTATGGAAATGGAAAGTCAATTCGAGGAATTTATCACACAAGTATTCAATTAGTTCGGACTTGCTTAGTATTGAATTGGGACCAAGAAAAAAACGGTTCTATGGAAGAGGTTCATGCTTCCTTTGTTGAAGTAAGGGCAAATGATCTAATTCGTGATTTCATAAGAATTGAATTAGTCAAGTCTACTATTTCATATACCGAAAAAAGGTACGATATGACAGGTTCGGGATTGATTCCTGATAATGGATTAGATCGCACCAATATCAATCCTTTTTATTCCAAAGTGAAGATTCCATTAGTTACCCAGCATCAAGGAACTATTGGTACATTGTTGAATCGAAATAAGGAAGGCCAATCTTTGAGAATTTTGTCATCATTCAATTGTTTTCGAGTTGGTCCATTCAACGGTTCGAAATATAACAATGTGACAAAAGAATCGAATCCCATAACTCCAATTAGGGGTTTGTTGGGCCCCTTAGGTATAATAGTACCTAAAATAGTGAACTTTTATTCATCTTACCATTTAATAACTCATAATCAGATCTTGTTAAACAAATATTGGCTACTTGACAATTTTAAACAGACTTTCCAAGTACTTGAAGTACTTAAATACTGTTTAATAGATGAAAATAGGAGGATTTATAATCCCAGTCCATGCAATAACATCATTTTGAATCCATCCCATTTGAATTGGTGCTTTCTACATTACAATTATTGTGAAGAGACATCCACAATAATTAGCATTGGACAATTTATTTGTGAAAATAGATGTCTATTTAAATATGGACCACACATAAAAAAATCTGGTCAAATTTTAATTGTTCATGTTGACTCTTTAATTATAAGATCAGCTAAGCCTTATTTGGCCACTCCAGGAGCGACTGTTCATGGACATTATGGAGAAACCCTTTCTGAAGGAGATACATTAGTTACATTTATATATGAAAAATCCCGATCTGGTGACATAACACAAGGTCTTCCAAAAGTGGAACAAATCTTAGAAGTGCGTTCGATTGGTTCAATATCGATGAACCTTGAAAGGAGAGTTGAAGGTTGGAACGAGCGTATACCAAGAGTTCTTGGAATTCCTTGGGGATTCTTAATTGGAGCTGAGCTAACCATAGCCCAAAGTCGTATCTCTTTGGTTAATAAGATCCAAAAGGTTTATCGATCCCAGGGGGTACAGATCCATAATAGACATATAGAGATTATTGTACGGCAAGTAACATCAAAAGTGTTGGTTTCAGAAGATGGAATGTCTAATGTTTTTTTACCTGGAGAACTAATCGGATTGTTGCGAGCGGAACGAGCAGGGCGTGCTTTAGACGAAGCAATCTGTTATCGGGCAATTTTATTGGGAATAACGAGGGCATCTCTGAATACTCAAAGTTTCATATCCGAAGCAAGTTTTCAAGAAACTGCTAGAGTTTTGGCAAAAGCTGCTCTACGGGGTCGTATTGATTGGTTGAAGGGTCTGAAAGAAAATGTTGTTTTGGGGGGGGTTATCCCTGTCGGTACTGGATTCAAAAAATTAGTGCACCGTTCAAGGCAAGGCAAAAACATTCATTTGGAAATAAAAAAGAAAAATCTATTCGAGTTGGAAATGAGAGATATTTTGTTACACCATAGAGAATTTTTTTGTTCTTGCGCCCCAAGCAATTTCTATGACACACCAGAAAAATCATTTAAGCGAATTCCTAATTCGTAAGGAGATATTTTTCTTTTTACTTTACTAGTTATTGATTGGATACTAAATAAAATTAAGAAATTAAGTTAAGTAATAAAAAGAATTAATGGTTTGGGCTGTGTATCAACGGTCAATCCCGGCAGAAGGTTCCGTAGGAACAATTATTTATTTGTTTATTTGTTAAAAAAAAAGAGAAAGCGTGGGAAAGATGACAAGAAGATATTGGAACATCCATTTGGAAGAGATGATGGAAGCAGGAGTTCATTTTGGTCATGGTACTAAGAAATGGAATCCTAGAATGACCCCTTACATCTCTGCAAAGCGTAAAGGTATTCATATTATAAATCTCACTAGAACTGCTCGTTTTTTATCGGAAGCCTGCGATTTAGTTTTTGATGCAGCAAGTCGAGGAAAAAACTTCTTAATTGTTGGTACCAAAAATAAAGCAGCGGATTTAGTAGCATCCGCTGCAATAAGGGCTCGATGTCATTATGTTAATAGAAAATGGCTCGGCGGTATGTTAACGAATTGGTCCACTACGGAAACCAGACTTCATAAGTTCAGAGACTTAAGAGCAGAACAAAAGATGGGGAAACTCAACCGTCTCTCTAAAAGAGATGCAGCAATGTTGAAGAGAAAATTATCTACTTTGCAAACATATCTGAGCGGGATCAAATATATGACTGAATTGCCCGATATTGTAATAATCGTTGATCAGCAAGAAGAATATACAACTCTTCGAGAATGTGTCATTTTGGGAATTCCGACGATTTGTTTAATCGATACAAATTGTGACCCAGATCTCGCAGATATTTCGATTCCAGCCAACGATGACGCTATAGCTTCAATCCGATTGATTCTTAACAAATTGGTATCCGCAATTTGTGAGGGCCGTTCCAGCTATATAAGAAGTCGTTGATTATGTTATGATTAAGAATAATAATAATAAGATTAGTTAATTATTTTGATTTATTGGATCGGTTACTATTCTTGTCTTTCATTTTTAAAAAGAGATAAAATGGGATATTGATATTATGTTATGTTATTTCTTGGTATCCTAACTATATGATTAATGATGAAAGTAGATGAGTCGAGAAAGAGATGGTTGAATCAAAATAATTCTTTTTTTTCAGTTCGATTTCTGTCAGAGGACAATATGAATGTTATACCATGTTCCATTAAAACACTCAAAGGGTTATACGATATATCAGGTGTAGAAGTAGGCCAACATTTATATTGGCAAATAGGAGGTTTACAAATTCATGCCCAAGTACTTATCACTTCTTGGGTCGTAATTGCTATCTTATTAGGTTCAGTCATCATATCCGTTCGGAATCCACAAACCATTCCGACCGACGGTCAGAATTTCTTCGAATATGTCCTTGAATTTATTCGAGACTTGAGCAAAACTCAGATTGGAGAAGAATATGGCCCTTGGGTTCCCTTTATTGGAACTATGTTCCTATTTATTTTTGTTTCGAATTGGTCAGGTGCCCTTTTACCTTGGAAAATCATACAGTTACCTCATGGGGAGCTAGCCGCCCCCACAAATGATATAAATACTACTGTTGCTTTAGCTTTACTCACGTCAGTAGCATATTTTTATGCGGGTCTTACCAAAAAAGGATTGGGTTATTTCGGAAAATACATTCAACCAACTCCAATACTTTTACCAATTAACATCCTAGAAGATTTCACAAAACCTTTATCTCTTAGTTTTCGACTTTTCGGGAATATATTAGCTGATGAATTAGTAGTTGTTGTTCTTGTTTCTTTAGTACCTTTAGTAGTCCCTATACCTGTCATGTTTCTTGGATTATTTACAAGCGGTATTCAAGCTCTTATTTTTGCAACTTTAGCCGCGGCTTATATAGGGGAATCCATGGAGGGTCATCATTGATTAGTTTTCGAAATAGTCTTTATTTTTAAGCTTATCCCAATTGCGACAATGCATAGTTCAAGATTGGTTCTTAGTTGAGGAACATAATAGATATAAATACATATATATATACGACTAGAGTTGTAGGAGGAAAGATAGACGATATTACGAAATGGCGGATGAGTTAGTGGGGGTCACCACTAGATATATGGAATGTTTATAAGGCCAGCCACAGCCCCTGTATATTTTTCGAAGAATTCTTCTAGAATCCGATTCAATATAAAAATAAAATGCGGGCGGTTTACGTTATGAAAGAAACAAATGTATATGTGATATTAGATATATACTAGTTATATAGGGGTTATCTCTATCTATATTTCTATATGAATTTCATTATTTTTTTTATTTTATTCGAAGTTTTAGTTACTTCGACTCAATAGATTTTTGTGATCAAATAAGTAATAATTCATTGGTTGATTGTATCATTAACCATTTTTTTTTGGTGCGAGGAACCTATCGTCATGAATCCACTGATTTCTGCCGCTTCCGTTATTGCTGCTGGATTGGCCGTAGGGCTTGCTTCTATTGGACCTGGAGTTGGTCAAGGTACTGCTGCAGGCCAAGCCGTAGAAGGTATTGCGAGACAACCAGAAGCAGAAGGAAAAATACGAGGTACTTTATTACTTAGTCTAGCTTTTATGGAAGCTTTAACAATTTATGGACTGGTCGTGGCATTAGCGCTTTTATTTGCGAATCCTTTTGTTTAATTTAATCCTAGAATGAAAATGTAAAAAAGTACGTTACCTACTTTTTTCTTATTTTATTAACTCGTTGCCATTTGCTTCTGTGAATTATATCAATACTTTATTCCTACA